GCTAGCGTAGCTTAATTAAAGCATGACACTGAAGATGTTAAGACAGACCTTAGAGTGGTCTCGCAAGCACAAAGGTTTGGTCCTGTCTTTACTGTCAGCTTTAGCTAAACTTACACATGCGAGTATCCGCACCCCTGTGAGAATGCCCTAAAGTTCCCTACCGGAAACAAGGAGCTGGTATCAGGCTCAAAATCTAGCCCATGACACCTTGCTAAGCCACACCCCCAAGGGATTTCAGCAGTGATAAACATTAAGCTATAAGTGAAAACTTGACTTAGTTAAAGCTAAGAAGGCCGGTAAAACTCGTGCCAGCCACCGCGGTTATACGAGAGGCCTAAGTTGACAGACAACGGCGTAAAGAGTGGTTAAGGAAAAATTTCTACTAAAGCCGAACATCCTCAAGACTGTCGTACGTTTCCGAGGATATGAAGTCCCCCTACGAAAGTGGCTTTAACTCTCCTGACCCCACGAAAGCTGTGACACAAACTGGGATTAGATACCCCACTATGCTCAGCCGTAAACATAGATAAAACTTTACATAACTTATCCGCCAGGGTACTACGAGCATTAGCTTGAAACCCAAAGGACTTGGCGGTGCTTCAAACCCACCTAGAGGAGCCTGTTCTAGAACCGATAATCCCCGTTAAACCTCACCCTCTCTTGTTCTTCCCGCCTATATACCGCCGTCGTCAGCCTACCCTGTGAAGGCCTCATAGTGAGCATAATCAGTAAAACTTAAAACGCCAGGTCGAGGTGTAGCATATGAGAGGGGAAGAAATGGGCTACATTCCCTAAATCCGGGCATACGGATAGTATAATGAAAAGTATATTAGAAGGAGGATTTAGCAGTAAGCAGTAAATAGAGTGTCCTGCTGAAACTGGCCCTGAAGCGCGCACACACCGCCCGTCACCCTCCCCAAAACCCCTAAAAAGATTAAGTAAAACCATAGATCCAATAAAGGGGAGGCAAGTCGTAACATGGTAAGTGTACCGGAAGGTGCACTTGGTTAACCAGAGCATAGCTAAGATAGTAAAGCATCTCCCTTACACTGAGAAGACACCCGTGCAAATCGGGTTGCCCTGAAGCCAAACAGCTAGCCCATCCCATTAAAACCATCATAAACATATAATTAAACCCTAAGTTACTAACAAAAACTAACTAAACCATTTTTCCCCTCTAGTATGGGAGACAGAAAGAGAACAAGGCGCAATAGAGAAAGTACCGCAAGGGAACGCTGAAAGAGAAATGAAACAAACCAGTAAAGCACTAAAAAGCAGAGATTAAAGCTCGTACCTTTTGCATCATGAATTAGCCAGTAATACTTAAGCAAAATGAATTTTAGTTTAACTTCCCGAAACTAGGTGAGCTACTCCAAGGCAGCCTGACAACAGGGCAAACCCTTCTCTGTGGCAAAAGAGTGGGAAGAACTTTGAGTAGCGGTGAAAAGCCTCCCGAACCTAGTAATAGCTGGTTGCCTGAGAAATGAATAGAAGTTCAGCCTCCTCCCTTCTTGCCCCTATTATGGAAACACCTTAATCCAGAGAAAAAGAAGAGAAGAGAGTTATTCAAAGAAGGGACAGCTTCTTTGAAAAAAGACACAACTTTTTTAGGAGGGTAAAAATCAAACTAAGTTAAGGCCTTATGTTCAGGTGGGCCTAAAAGCAGCCACCCTAAAAGAAAGCGTTATAGCTCGAACATTATTACTTCCTTTAATACTGATCAACCAATTTTACACCCCTAATTCTAACAGGCCTTTCTATTTTGTAATAGAAGAGATAATGCTAATATGAGTAATAAGAGATGAAGATTCTCTCCAAGCATAAGTGTATATCAGAACAGACATCCTGCCGAGAATTAACGGCCCCAAGCAAAGAGGGCATTGGAAAATTAAATAGACAACTAGAAAACCTTCCAACAAATACCGTTGACCCTACACTGGAATGCTAACCTGGAAAGACCAAAAGGAGAAGAAGGAACTCGGCAAACATATTTACGGCCTCGCCTGTTTACCAAAAACACCGCCTCTTGCTAAAAAAGTATAAGAGGTCCCGCCTGCCCTGTGACAAAAAGTTTAACGGCCGCGGTATCTTGACCGTGCGAAGGTAGCGCAATCACTTGTTTCTTAAATGGAGACCTGTATGAATGGCATGACGAGGGCCAACCTGTCTCCTTCTCCTAGTCAATGAAATTGATCTCCCCGTGCAGAAGCGGGGATAAGTACATAAGACGAGAAGACCCTTTGGAGCTTTAGACTACAGGCAGACCATGCTTATTAGACCTAGTTAAAGGAACTAAGCCAATTGGGTACCTGCCCTAATGTCTTCGGTTGGGGCGACCACGGGGAAACAAAGAACCCCCATGAGGAGCAGGAGAACTTTTCTCCCAGAACTAAGACCGACAGGTCTAAGTACCAGAAATTCTGACCAGAAGATCCGGCCAAGCCGATCAACGGACCAAGTTACCCTAGGGATAACAGCGCAATCCCCTTTTAGAGCCCATATCGACAAGGGGGTTTACGACCTCGATGTTGGATCAGGACATCCTAATGGTGCAGCCGCTATTAAGGGTTCGTTTGTTCAACGATTAAAGTCCTACGTGATCTGAGTTCAGACCGGAGTAATCCAGGTCAGTTTCTATCTATGAGATGTTCTCTTCTAGTACGAAAGGACCGAAGAGAAGAGGTCCATTCTTTAGGAACACCTCCCCCTCACCTAATGAAAACAACTAAAATAGGCAAAAGGACATATCCTTAAGCCGTAAAGAACGGCATGTTAGGATGGCAGAGCCCGGTGATTGCAAAAGGCCTAAGCCCTTACCACAGAGGTTCAAGTCCTCTTCTTAACTATGCTCCACATAATTTTATCCCTCATTGTTAACCCATTAATCCTCACCGTTTTTGTATTGCTTGCGGTAGCCCTCCTCACCCTTGTAGAGCGAAAGGTTTTAGGTTACATACAACTACGAAAAGGGCCCAATGTGGTAGGTCCTTATGGCCTACTTCAACCGATTGCGGATGGCCTAAAGCTATTTATGAAGGAGCCGGTACGTCCCTCCACCTCATCACCAATCCTATTCCTCCTTACACCTATGCTAGCATTAACGCTAGCTATTACCCTGTGGGCCCCCATACCCATACCATTTTCAGTAGCCGACCTCAACCTAGGAATTCTCTTTATTCTTGCCTTGTCAAGCCTCGCTGTTTACTCTATTTTAGGCTCTGGTTGGGCCTCCAATTCAAAGTATGCTCTTATCGGGGCCATCCGAGCTGCCGCGCAAACCATTTCCTATGAAGTAAGCCTAGGACTTATTCTTCTTAACGCTGTAGTGTTCACGGGTAATTTTACCCTGCAGACATTCAGCACCGCGCAGGAGGCAACATGGCTAATTCTACCTGCATGACCTCTGGCTGCAATATGGTATATCTCTACACTGGCAGAGACTAACCGAGCTCCTTTTGACTTAACAGAAGGAGAGTCGGAATTAGTGTCAGGTTTCAACGTTGAGTACGCCGGAGGCCCTTTCGCCCTATTTTTTCTTGCCGAATACGCCAATATCCTTCTTATAAATACGCTATCCGCCACACTATTTTTAGGGACAACGATCTACCATTTCTCCCCTGAGCTTACTTCTATAGGCCTAATGATCAAAGCAGCCATACTATCCACCCTTTTCCTCTGAGTACGGGCCTCATACCCTCGGTTTCGATACGATCAACTAATGCATCTTATTTGAAAAAACTTCCTTCCCCTAACCCTGGCATTAGTTATTTGACACCTTGCTGTCCCCATTTCATTTTCGGGCCTTCCGCCTCACTTATAGCCCTGGAGTTGTGCCTGAAGTAAAGGGCCACTTTGATAGAGTGAAAAATGAGGGTTAAAGTCCCTCCGACTCCTTAGAAAGAAGGGGTTCGAACCCTACCTGAAGAGATCAAAACTCTTAGTGCTTCCGCTACACCACTTCCTAGTAAAGTCAGCTAAATAAAGCTTTTGGGCCCATACCCCAAAAATGTTGGTTAAAACCCTTCCTTTACTAATGAACCCTTATATCCTCGCCACCATGATTTTTGGACTAGGGCTAGGAACTACAGTTACCTTTACAAGCTCCCACTGGTTCTTGGCCTGAATAGGCCTCGAAATCAACACACTAGCCATTATTCCACTTATAGCCCAAACCCATCACCCACGAGCGGTCGAAGCCACCACCAAATATTTCCTCACTCAGGCAACCGCTGCCACAACGATCCTGTTTGCTTGCACCACAAACGCATGATTAACGGGACAATGAGATATTTACCAACTTACACACCCATTCCCCGCCATAATGATTTACCTTGCTCTTGCCCTAAAGATTGGGCTAGCCCCCCTCCACGCCTGACTACCAGAAGTTCTCCAAGGGTTAGACTTAACAACTGGGCTGATTTTGTCCACATGACAAAAACTGGCCCCATTTGCCCTCCTTCTGCAAATCCAACCAACCGATTCAGCCATCCCTATTATTTTAGGACTAACATCCACGCTAGTAGGGGGCTGAGGGGGCTTGAATCAGACGCAGCTGCGAAAGATTCTTGCCTACTCATCAATCGCACATCTAGGCTGAATACTCCTAATTATCCAATTTTCCCCTTCACTGACTTTCCTAACCCTAATTACTTACATTTTAATAACCTCCTCAACCTTCCTAATTTTCAAAGCCAATAAATCCACAAACATCAACTCCTTGGCCACCTCATGGACCAAGTCCCCGGCACTCACCTCTCTAACCCCCCTTATTCTTCTTTCCTTAGGAGGCCTACCGCCCCTAACAGGATTTATACCAAAGTGGTTAATCCTACAGGAATTAACCAAACAAGACCTAGGGCTCACCGCTACCCTAGCCGCCCTCTCAGCCCTTCTAAGCCTATACTTCTACTTACGGCTATCTCACGCCATAACCCTGACGATCTCCCCTAATAACCTGGCCGGAACAACCCCTTGGCGTCTCACTCCCAACCACCAAACCATACCGCTGGCAACTGTCACATCGGCAACCATTTGTCTCCTACCACTTACCCCCGCCCTGACAACCATTCTGACCATTTAGAGACTTAGGATAGGATTAAGACCAAGGGCCTTCAAAGCCCTAAGCAGGAGTGAAAATCTCCTAGTCTCTGATAAGACTTACGGGACACTAACCCACATCTTCTGCATGCAAAGCAGACACTTTAATTAAGCTAAAGCCTTTCTAGACAGATAGGCCTCGATCCTATAAACTCTTAGTTAACAGCTAAGCGCTCAAGCCAGCGAGCATCAATCTAACTTTCCCCCGCCTAGCTTCACACAAATAGGCGGGGGAAAGCCCCGGCGGGCGACTAACCTGCTTCTTTAGATTTGCAATCTAACATGATAACACCTCGGAGCTGTTGGTAAGAAGAGGATTCAAACCTCTGTCTATGGAGCTACAATCCACCGCTTAAAACTCAGCCATCCTACCTGTGGCAATCACACGCTGATTTTTCTCAACCAATCACAAAGACATTGGTACCCTTTATTTAGTATTCGGTGCCTGAGCAGGAATAGTAGGGACTGCCCTAAGCCTTCTTATTCGAGCAGAACTGAGCCAACCAGGCTCTCTCCTCGGAGATGACCAAATTTATAACGTAATTGTTACAGCACACGCCTTTGTAATAATTTTCTTTATAGTAATGCCAATTATGATCGGTGGCTTTGGAAACTGACTCATTCCCCTCATGATCGGAGCCCCCGACATGGCATTCCCCCGAATGAATAATATGAGCTTTTGACTTCTTCCACCCTCTTTCCTTCTACTCTTGGCCTCTTCAGGAGTTGAAGCTGGAGCTGGGACAGGGTGAACAGTTTATCCCCCTCTAGCAGGAAACCTAGCCCACGCCGGAGCATCTGTTGACCTGACAATTTTTTCACTTCATCTAGCAGGGGTTTCATCAATTCTAGGGGCAATCAACTTTATTACAACAATCATTAACATGAAACCTCCCGCAATCTCACAATACCAGACTCCGCTCTTCGTCTGAGCAGTTCTTATTACAGCAGTCCTTCTGCTTCTTTCTCTACCCGTTCTTGCGGCAGGGATTACTATGCTTCTGACGGACCGAAACCTAAACACAACATTCTTTGATCCTGCAGGGGGAGGTGACCCTATTCTTTACCAACACCTATTCTGATTCTTCGGACACCCGGAAGTATACATTCTTATTTTACCAGGCTTTGGTATGATTTCTCATATCGTAGCCTATTATTCAGGTAAAAAAGAACCATTTGGTTATATGGGTATGGTTTGAGCTATGATGGCAATCGGACTTCTAGGCTTTATTGTCTGAGCCCACCACATGTTTACCGTCGGGATGGACGTAGATACACGTGCCTACTTTACATCAGCCACTATGATTATCGCGATTCCTACAGGTGTAAAAGTATTCAGCTGACTCGCCACCCTTCATGGAGGTACAATCAAATGAGAAACCCCTCTATTATGAGCCCTAGGCTTTATCTTCCTGTTTACAGTAGGAGGGCTAACAGGAATCGTACTAGCCAACTCCTCTCTTGACATTGTTCTCCACGATACATACTATGTAGTAGCCCATTTCCACTATGTCCTGTCGATAGGAGCTGTATTTGCAATTATGGCAGCCTTCGTGCACTGGTTCCCTCTATTCTCAGGTTACACTCTTCATGAAACTTGAACAAAAATCCACTTCGGAATTATGTTCATTGGAGTAAACCTCACCTTCTTCCCCCAACATTTCCTAGGTCTTGCAGGGATACCTCGACGATACTCTGACTACCCTGACGCCTACACACTATGAAACACAATCTCCTCAATCGGCTCCCTAATCTCCCTAATCGCTGTAATTATGTTCCTGTTCATTATTTGAGAAGCTTTCGCCGCAAAACGAGAAGTTCTATCCGTAGAACTTACATCAACTAACGTTGAATGACTTCACGGCTGCCCGCCCCCTTATCACACATTCGAAGAACCGGCCTTCGTTCAAATCAAACAAACTATTTAACCCTAACGAGAAAGGGAGGAGTTGAACCCCCATAAATTGGTTTCAAGCCAACCACATAACCGCTCTGTCACTTTCTTTATAAGACACTAGTAAAGAAGACATTACATTGCTTTGTCAAGGCAAAATCGTGGGTTAAACCCCCGCGTGTCTTAAACACATGTCACATCCCTCCCAACTAGGATTTCAAGATGCAGCCTCCCCTGTAATAGAAGAACTTCTCCACTTTCACGACCATGCTTTAATAATTGTTTTCCTAATTAGCACACTCGTTCTTTACATTATTGTAGCGATAGTAACAACTAAACTAACCAATAAATTTATTTTAGACTCACAAGAAATCGAAATCATTTGAACAGTTCTCCCAGCTATTATTCTTATCCTCATCGCACTCCCATCCCTACGGATTCTTTACCTCATAGATGAAATCAACGACCCCCATTTAACAATTAAAGCAATGGGCCATCAATGGTATTGAAGTTATGAATACACAGATTATGAAGACCTAGGTTTTGACTCGTATATGATCCCCACCCAAGATCTAACCCCAGGTCAATTCCGACTCCTAGAAGCCGACCACCGTATAGTTATTCCTGTAGAATCTCCCATTCGAGTTCTAGTCTCCGCAGAAGATGTTCTTCACTCCTGAGCTGTCCCAAGCCTTGGTGTAAAAATAGACGCAGTCCCCGGACGTCTCAACCAAACAGCCTTTATTGCATCCCGACCTGGGGTATTCTATGGTCAATGCTCTGAAATTTGCGGAGCAAATCACAGCTTTATACCTATTGTGGTTGAAGCCGTCCCACTAGAACACTTTGAAAACTGATCCTCTTTAATACTTGAAGACGCATCGCTAAGAAGCTAAATAGGGTATAGCGTTAGCCTTTTAAGCTAAAGACTGGTGGCCCCCAACCACCCTTAGCGAGATGCCCCAACTCGACCCCGCACCGTGATTTGCCATCCTAGTCTTTTCTTGGTTTATCTTTTTAACAATTATTCCCCCAAAAGTCCTTGCACACTCTTTCCCTAATGAACCCACCCCTCAAAGCACAAAATTACCAAAAACAGAATCCTGAAACTGACCATGATAGTTAGCTTCTTTGACCAATTTATGAGCCCAGTCTTCCTAGGCATTCCCCTGATTGCCCTTGCTCTTAGTCTTCCCTGAACCCTATTCCCACGACCATCAGCCCGATGACTCCATAACCGCACATTGACCCTGCAAAATTGATTTATGAACCGCTTTACACAACAAATCTTTATGCCTATGCCAGCACTAGGCCACCGTTGAGCCCTTATCCTCATATCTTTAATAATTTACCTCTTGTCCCTAAACATGTTAGGCCTTCTTCCTTATACATTTACACCAACCACACAACTCTCTTTAAGTATGGGTCTTGCTACTCCTCTATGATTAGCAACCGTCATTACGGGGATGCGAAACCAGCCCACACACGCTCTAGGCCATTTACTCCCAGAAGGGACCCCCACTCTTCTGATTCCGGTCCTAATTATTATCGAAACAATTAGCCTTTTTATTCGACCAATCGCTCTCGGAGTACGACTAACGGCCAATCTGACGGCAGGCCACCTACTAATCCAACTAATTGCAACTGCTGCATTCCAGCTACTACCGATTATACCAACTGTTGCTCTAACTACAACCGTTCTACTATTCCTTCTCACCCTCCTTGAAGTCGCCGTAGCAATAATTCAAGCCTACGTATTTGTTCTCCTCCTAAGCTTATATCTACAAGAAAACGTTTAATGGCCCACCAAGCACATGCATATCATATAGTAGACCCCAGCCCCTGACCACTAACAGGGGCCGTCGCCGCCCTGCTAATAACTTCAGGATTAGCAATCTGAATACATTTTCACACAATAACCCTTATAACATTAGGACTTATTCTCCTGCTTTTAACCATGTACCAGTGATGACGAGATATTGTCCGAGAGGGCACATTCCAAGGACATCACACACCCCCAGTCCAAAAAGGGCTACGTTACGGGATAATCCTATTCATTACCTCGGAAGTTTTCTTCTTTGTAGGCTTCTTCTGAGCCTTTTATCACTCCAGCCTTGCCCCAACCCCTGAACTAGGTGGCTGCTGACCTCCCACAGGAATCACAACCCTGGACCCATTTGAAGTGCCTTTACTTAACACAGCTGTTCTTCTTGCATCCGGAGTGACAGTAACCTGAGCTCACCACAGCATTATAGAAGGCCAACGTAAACAGACGATTCAATCCCTCACTCTAACTATCTTACTAGGCTTCTACTTTACTTTCCTTCAAGCAATAGAATACTACGAAGCACCATTTACAATCGCAGATGGAGTCTACGGAGCAACATTCTTTGTTGCCACGGGCTTCCACGGCCTACATGTAATTATTGGTTCAACATTCCTAGCCGTTTGTCTCCTACGACAAATCCAATACCACTTTACATCCGAACATCACTTTGGATTCGAAGCCGCCGCCTGATACTGACACTTCGTAGACGTCGTATGACTTTTCTTATATATCTCTATCTACTGATGAGGATCATAATCTTTCTAGTATTAAGCTAGTACATGTGACTTCCAATCACTCAGTCTTGGTTAAAGTCCAAGGAAAGATAATGAACTTACTCCTTACAGTTATCCTTATTTCCACTGCCCTATCTATTATCCTAGCTATTGTGTCATTCTGACTCCCTCAAATAACCCCCGATTATGAAAAACTATCCCCGTACGAATGCGGATTTGACCCCCTGGGGTCAGCTCGCCTTCCCTTCTCCCTACGATTTTTTCTTGTCGCCATTCTTTTCCTTTTATTTGACCTAGAAATTGCCCTTCTCCTACCCCTTCCGTGAGGGGACCAGCTCTCCTCCCCCTTGACAACATTCATCTGAGCATCCGCTATCCTCGGCCTACTAACATTAGGCTTGATTTATGAATGAATCCAGGGAGGACTTGAATGAGCTGAATAAGCAGTTAGTTTAAGAAAAACATTTGATTTCGGCTCAAAAACTTATGGTTTAAGTCCATAACCGCTTAATGACTCCTACCCATTTTACCTTCTCGTCACTATTTTTCCTAGGATTAGCCGGGTTAGCATTTCACCGAACCCACTTCCTATCTGCCTTATTATGTCTTGAAGGGATAATGCTTTCCCTCTTCCTAGCGCTCTCCTTGTGAGCCTTGCAACTAGACTCAACGAACTTCGCAGCATCCCCCGTACTACTGCTAGCTTTCTCAGCCTGTGAAGCTAGCGCTGGACTAGCCCTGCTTGTTGCCACAGCCCGCACACATGGCACAGACCGCCTGCAAAGCCTTAACCTCTTACAATGCTAAAAGTTCTCCTCCCAACCATTATACTCCTTCCTGTCACCTGATTAATTCCACATAAAAAACTTTGAGCAACCACCCTTATATACAGTCTTATCATTGCTTTAATTAGCTTGTCTTGATTAAAAATACCTGCTGAAACAGGGTGAACATGCCTTAGCCTTTATATAGCCACAGACCCCCTTTCAACCCCTCTATTAGTTCTCACATGCTGACTTCTCCCCCTAATAATTTTGGCCAGCCAAAATCATATGGCCATGGAACCAGAAAACCGGCAGCGAACCTATATCCTTCTGCTGACATCCCTTCAGATTTTTCTAATTTTAGCCTTCGGCGCAACAGAATTAATCATATTTTACGTAATATTTGAAGCCACCCTGATCCCAACACTATTTATTATTACGCGATGGGGGAACCAAACCGAACGATTAAATGCCGGCACATACTTTTTATTTTATACACTAGCCGGATCTCTCCCCCTATTAGTTGCGCTTCTCCTCTTGCAAAACTCAACAGGCTCTCTCTYCCTTTTAACACTTCAACATGCTACCATTTCCCCTCTCTCCACCTACGCGGACAAAATCTGGTGGGCGGGCTGCCTAATCGCCTTCCTTGTAAAAATACCCCTGTATGGAGCCCACCTCTGGCTTCCCAAAGCCCATGTAGAAGCCCCTATTGCAGGGTCAATGGTACTAGCAGCAGTTCTCCTAAAACTTGGGGGGTACGGGATAATGCGAATAATAACTTCACTCGAACCTCTTACTAAAGAATTAAGCTACCCATTCATTGTTCTAGCCCTCTGAGGCGTACTCATGACGGGCTCTATTTGCCTACGCCAAACCGACCTAAAATCCCTAATTGCTTACTCATCCGTTAGCCACATAGGTTTAGTTGCCGCAGGAATCCTCATCCAAACCCCCTGAGGATTTACAGGTGCTTTAATTCTTATGATCGCACATGGTCTCACGTCTTCTGCTCTCTTCTGCCTTGCCAACACTAACTATGAACGAACCCACAGCCGAACGATGGTTTTAGCCCGAGGTATGCAAATGGCACTCCCCCTAATAACCTCATGGTGATTCTTAGCTAGCTTAGCAAACCTCGCTTTACCTCCGCTGCCTAATCTTATGGGGGAACTTATGATTCTATCCTCTCTTTTCAACTGGTCCCCATGGACTCTTGCATTGACTGGCACAGGAACCCTTATTACAGCCGGCTACTCCCTTTACATATTCTTAATGACGCAACGAGGACCCCTACCTATACACATAATTGCTATTAACCCGACACATTCACGGGAACACCTCCTTATTACTCTCCATATGATTCCCCTTCTATTACTTGTTATGAAGCCAGAACTAATCTGAGGTTGAACAGCTTGTAGATATAGTTTAACAAAAATGCTAGATTGTGATTCTAGAGACAGAGGTTAGACTCCCCTTATCCACCGAGAGAGGCTCGAAAGCAACGATGACTGCTAATCTTCGTCCCCTTGGTTAGACCCCATGGCTCACTCGAATAGCTTCTAAAGGATAACAGCTCATCCATTGGTCTTAGGAACCAAAAACTCTTGGTGCAAATCCAAGTAGCAGCTATGCCTTGTACCCCACTTATAATAACATCAAGCCTGTTCTTTTCACTAATTCTTTTAGCTGTCCCCGCCCTTTCAACTTTCGTTAACTCTCCCCCTCCTTTTCCGACCCTGTCGGCTCAGATCAAGACAGCTGTTAAGATAGCATTCTTTGTTAGCCTCCTTCCCCTTTTCCTGTTCCTTAATGAAGGAGCCGAGACTGTCACTACTAACCTAGTATGAATAAACACATTACTTTTTGACGTCAATATTAGCCTAAAATTTGATCTCTACTCAACTGTCTTTCTTCCCATCGCCCTCTACGTAACTTGGTCTATCCTCGAGTTTGCCTCCTGATACATACATGCTGACCCCAATAAAGACCGGTTCTTCAAGTACTTGCTTATCTTCCTTATTGCTATAATGATTCTTGTCACAGCAAACAACATGTTTCAGCTATTCATCGGATGGGAAGGAGTCGGAATCATATCTTTCCTTTTAATCGGCTGATGGTACGGGCGGGCTGATGCCAACACCGCAGCACTCCAAGCCGTCCTGTATAATCGAGTAGGAGATATTGGACTGATTCTGGCAATAGCATGAATCGCAATAACTACAAACTCCTGGGAACTACAACAGATTTTTACATTAACAAAAGATATAAACCTAACACTCCCGCTGATTGGTTTAATCGTAGCAGCCACTGGAAAATCAGCACAGTTTGGTCTCCACCCATGACTTCCGTCCGCTATGGAAGGCCCAACACCAGTCTCCGCACTTCTTCACTCGAGCACAATGGTTGTTGCCGGAATTTTCCTTCTAATCCGCCTGAGCCCCCTATTAGAAAACGACACAACAGCTTCTACAATCTGTCTTTGCTTAGGAGCCCTGACCACTCTCTTCACTGCAACCTGTGCTCTAACACAAAATGACATTAAAAAAATTGTTGCATTCTCAACATCAAGCCAACTCGGACTAATAATGGTAACGATTGGCCTAAACCAACCCCAACTTGCTTTCTTCCATATCTGCACTCATGCATTTTTCAAGGCCATGCTTTTCCTCTGCTCCGGATCAATCATCCACAGCTTAAACGACGAACAAGACATTCGTAAGATAGGGGGAATGCAACACCTGGCCCCATTTACTTCTTCCTGCTTAACTATTGGAAGCCTTGCCTTGACGGGGACCCCCTTTCTAGCTGGCTTCTTCTCCAAAGACGCTATCATTGAAGCGCTAAACACATCTTACCTAAACGCCTGAGCCCTAACCCTAACCCTGATTGCCACATCCTTCACAGCGGTTTATAGCCTACGAGTTATCTTCTTTGTGTCCATGGGGAACCCTCGGTTTAACCCCCTCTCCCCTATTAACGAGAATAGCCCTGAAGTAATTAACCCAATCAAACGACTGGCCTGAGGGAGCATCTTAGCTGGCCTCCTAATCACTTCTAACATTCTTCCTTTAAAAACCCCCGTAATGACGATGCACCCAACGCTTAAAATAGCCGCCATCTTGGTTACCATTATTGGAGTACTAACAGCTCTGGAGCTTGCCTCCCTGACAACTAAACAGTTCAAAACCCTCCCAAATCTTAACCTCCACCACTTCTCAAATATGCTTGGCTTCTTCCCAGCAGTAGTCCATCGAATGATGCCCAAACTAAACCTTATTTTAGGACAAACGATTGCGGCCCAAATAGTGGACCAAACCTGAATAGAAAAAGTGGGGCCAAAGACGGTCTCCTCTATGAACAAACCGCTGGCTACTACAATAAGCAACATCCAACGGGGGATAATCAAAACCTATCTCTCTCTGTTTTTCTTTACAATCGCTATAACTGCCCTCCTCCTCTTCTTCTAAACCGGACGAAGTGCCCCACGACTTAATCCCCGGACTAGCTCTAACACAACAAACAATGCTAGCAGAAGGGCCAGTCCCCCCAAAATTAAAAATCCTCCCCCGGTTGAATAAATATTAACCATCCCCCACACATCCCCACAATGAACTGACATACCCACGTAGTCCCCAGTCAGATATAAGGCTCCCTTATACCACCCCCCTCAGAATAGCCCTGCAAGGACTGCCACGAAGAAAATAAATGTCATCATTACACCCGCCGCTGATCAGACCCATCACTCTTCAGAGTAAGGGTCAGAGGCCAGAGCTATTGAATATACAAACACAATTAACATCCCCCCCAGATAGATAATTAATAAAATTAAAGCAAAATAAGTGCCCCCATGAATTGCCAAACTTCCACAACCAACGCCTGCAACCAGAACTAAGAATAAGGCAGCAATATGAGGAATCGGATTAGAAGCAACGGAAGCTATTCCTAAGATTATACTTAATAAACAAGTGTACCAAAGAGCTAACATGATTCTCGCCAGGATTTTCACCAGGACTTATGACTTGAAAAACCATCGTTGAATTCAACTACAAGAACACTAATGGCAAACCTACGAAAAACCCACCCCCTATTCAAAATTGCTAACGACGCAGTAATTGACCTACCAACCCCCGCTAACATCTCTGCATGATGAAACTTTGGATCGCTACTAGGACTATGCTTGATTGCCCAAATTCTTACAGGACTATTCCTTGCTATACACTATACCGCTGATATTTCCACAGCCTTCTCCTCCGTCGCACACATCTGCCGTGATGTAAATTACGGATGAATAATCCGGAACATACATGCAAACGGTGCCTCCTTCTTCTTTGTATGCATTTACCTCCACATCGGACGAGGCCTTTATTACGGGTCTCACCTTAATAAAGAGACATGAAACGTTGGAGTCGTTTTACTTCTCCTTGTCATGATGACAGCATTCGTGGGATATGTTCTTCCCTGAGGTCAGATGTCTTTCTGAGGGGCAACCGTGATTACTAACCTTTTATCCGCTGTCCCATACATCGGAAACTCACTTGTACAATGAATCTGAGGGGGCTTCTCAGTAGACAACGCTACCCTCACCCGATTCTTTACTTTCCACTTTCTTCTTCCCTTCGTAATTGCAGCAATGAGCATGATTCACCTTATTTTCCTCCACGAATCCGGATCAAATAACCCAACGGGAATCAACTCTGACGCCGACAAAATCTCATTCCACCCCTACTTCTCATATAAAGATATTTTAGGCTTCGCAGCCCTTCTAATTGCATTAACTTCCTTAGCCCTATTCTCCCCCAACCTGCTAGGAGATCCCGACAACTTTACGCCTGCTAACCCGCTAGTTACGCCTCCTCATATTAAGCCAGAATGATATTTCCTGTTTGCATACGCAATCTTGCGTTCGATCCCAAATAAACTAGGAGGAGTCCTAGCATTACTTTCTTCCATTCTCGTTCTATTCCTGGTCCCTATTCTCCAAACCTCTAAACAACGAAGCCTTACTTTCCGCCCCCTGTCCCAAATCTTATTTTGGACCTTAGTAGCAGATGTAGTTATCCTTACATGAATCGGAGGTATGCCAGTTGAACACCCCTACATTATTGTTGGACAAATCGCGTCCGTCATTTACTTCTCCATCTTCCTCGTACTAGTACCTGTTGCAGGGTTAGTGGAGAATAAAATCATTGAATGACAATGCACTAGTAGCTCAGCACTCAGAGCGTCGGCCTTGTAAGCCGAACGTCGAAGGTTAAAATCCTTCCTACTGCTTCAAAGAAAGGGGATTTTAACCCCTACCCCTAACTCCCAAAGCTAGGATTCTAAACTAAACTATTCTTTGCCGGAATACGCCCGGAAATTACATATATGGACATATACATATATCTATATAGTACATATATCTATGTATAAACACCATTCATCTATATTAACCATTATATTATTTATGTGGTACATTAAATTATTAATAACCATAAATTGGTTTATATACAATAAACAGACATAATACTTAGGACAACACGAATACAATAATCAACTAAAAATCCAAAGAATACTAATAAATAGATTTAAGTCCCAAAAGAATATTCATCTCCTAAAGAATAATTTTATTTGACATCCCGCCAAGATCAAATATTATGCACAGTAAGAGACCACCATCAGTTGATTTCTTAATGATAACTCTTATTGATGGTCAGGGACAAAAATCGTGGGGGTTTCACTTCTTGAATTATTCCTGGCATTTGGTTCCTATTTCAGGTCCATTAATTGATTTACTCCCCTATCTTTCCTTGACGCTGGCATAAGTTAATGGTGGAATACATAATACGCGTTACCCAACATGCCGGGCGTTCACTCCAGCGGACAAGGGGTTCTCTTTTCTTTTTTCCTTTCGATTGACATTTCAGAGTGCACGCGATTTATAAGACAAGGTTGAACATTTTCTTGCATCTGAAAACAAGAATGAATGTTGAAAAGATATTCATCTAGGAATTGCATTACTGTTATCATGTGCATAACATATGAATTTTTCTCCTAACATATCTATTATATATCCCCCTCGGCTTTTGCGGGTCAAACCCCCCCTACCCCCCCAATACTCGTGAGATCCTTGTGATTCCTGCAAACCCCCCTTAAACAGGAGGATCCCTACGGTATTTATTTCATATTTGAGTTGTGTTAAAAATATTATAATATTTCTTTTTTTAC